CTATGAAAATATAATCTTTTTTTCTAGTGAGGCTACCATTGGAAATCCAAATATGAATAATGAGAAATAAGTGACTGATGCTATTTGGCCAAGGAATACATAAGGGTATTCTACTGGCTTTGCTCCTATTCATGTTAGTATTAGGAATGTTGCTACTAGTGTTCAAAAGGTTGCCTGTGAGAGTGGTCGGAAGGATTTTGATTCTTTCTTTGAAGTTTTTAGGATAGGCATTAAGAATAACACTAGAATTGCAGCCACTAGTGCTATTACCCCTCCTAACTTTTTGGGAATCGATCGTAGTATGGCGTAAGCGAATAGAAAGTACCATTCAGGTTGTATATGGGGAGGAGTAACTAATGGGTTTGCAGGGATAAATTTTTCTGGATCTTTTAGGGCTCCTGGGAATAGTAGGGCCAAGGAAAATAGGGCGGAAATTAATAAGATGAATCCTACCGTGTCCTTGGTTGTGTAATAGGTATGAAATGGTGCCTTATCGTAGTTTCTTTGTAGTCCTGTTGGATTTTTGGCCCCTCTTTTGTGTAAAAACAAGAGGTGAATTATTGCTAGGGCCGCAATTATAAAAGGGAACAAGAAGTGAAAGGCGAAAAATCGAGTTAGGGTTGCTTTATCTACTGAGAATCCTCCTCAAAGCCATTGTACTATGGTGGTTCCTATGTATGGAATGGCTGAGACTAAATTTGTTATCACTGTTGCCGCTCAGAATGACATTTGTCCTCATACTAGGACGTATCCCATGAAGGCTGTTAGGATGGTTAGTAAGAACAAAATTACACCTACTTTTCATGTTTCTATCTTTTTGTATGAGCCGTAGTACAATCCTCGTCCTATGTGGCAATACATACAGATAAAAAATAGTGATGCTCCTTTAGCGTGTACTTTTCGTAGGAGTCATCCGTAATTGACGTCTCGACATATGTGACTTACTGAGGAGAAGGCAAGGGTTATGTCTGCTGTGTAGTGCATGGCTAGAAATATTCCCGTTAATATCTGTACTACAAGGCATAATCCCAGGAGAGAGCCGAATTTCCACCAAATTGATAGTTTAGAAGGTAGTGGTAGGTCAACAAAGGTTCTTTTAAGTATTCGAAAGATTGGATGTTCCTTTCGTATTGGAGTTGCCATAATTTTTAGTTTATATATAAGTAATGATAATTTATTTAACTCTTGTAATGATGCTTTTTGGGAGTACTTTGGTCTTTTACAGTTTTTCTCCTTATTTTTCCGCCTTGGGCTTGGTTGTAGTTTCGGTTTCTGGATGTGTAAGTCTCTCTCTGATGGGTGGCCCCTTTATTTCTTTAGTTCTTTTGCTTGTGTACATGGGAGGCATGTTGGTAGTCTTTGCTTATTCTAGTGCAATTTCTGCTGAGCGTTTTCCTGTGGTTAAAAATCTTGGAGAGGTAGCCGGATTGTCTGTTCTTCTTTCTTCTTGGGTTTTCTTGTCTTTTGATAAATTTCAAGAGTTTGGAAATTTTTTCTATTCTTTTGTTTCGGGGGAGAGTTTATTAGGTAGGAGAACTTTTTATAATAGAGGCGGAGTGCTTGTTATTATTGGTGTTTTTGTTCTGCTTGTTGCTTTGGTTGGAGCTTTGATAATTTCTCGGGGTGTGGAAAAAAGGATAATTCGTGCCATTTAGCTATGATAAGATTAGAAAGGATAAGGATAATATAGTAAAAGCCGTTATTATGGAGGACGTTACATATCGCTTTACTAATCCTGTCTGTGTTTCTTGGTTTGTCTTAGTGGCGTATGATGACGAAGCGGCAATTCCCTTTGGGCCTATGTCTTCTTGTCACCCTCGGTCTAGTGTGCGGGTGGCGAAAAATAGAGAGGATGCAAAGGATGTCATGGCCATAATTGAGTGAATAATATCGACGAAGAATCATTGCATGTTTGACGTGTGTAGGGGTAGGGTTTTTTGTAGGGAGGAAGATAAAAATTTCATTAGTACTATTAATGCAATTGTGCCTATTATGGTTACCACCAGTGGTAGTCTCTTGTCTAATGATTTGACTTTAAATGATGGTGCTTTTATCACGAATGCTGAGAATGTCCAGCCTGCTACGACGGTTCCCACTGATAGTCGTAATAGGGATTTTGTAAGATTTCTTTTTTCTTCTCCAATTGGGGACAGGGATTTTAGTGAGGGGCTATCTAGAAAGCAGAAAAATACTATTCGAAAACTGTAGACAGCTGTTAGTAGTGTTGCTATCATTCTCATTAGTAGTCCGATTGTATTTAATAGTCTAGCTCTTGTTGCTTCCAAAATCAGGTCCTTAGAGTAAAACCCGGCTAGGAATGGGGTGCCCATTAATGCTAATCTTCCTAGCGCTAGGCATGCTGAAGTAACTGGTAATAGGCCTCTAAGTCCTCCCATCTTTCGCAAGTCTTGTTCGTCTTTTAATCTGTGTATTATTCTCCCTGAGCAGAGAAATAACATTGCCTTAAAGAATGCGTGTGTGCAAATGTGGAAAAAGGCTAGAATTGGTTGTCCTATTCCTATGGCTACAACCATAAGTCCAAGTTGTCTTGTTGTGGAGTAGGCTATAATCTTCTTTATATCGTGTTGGGTTATTGCGGTCGATGCCGCAAATATGGCTGTCGTTGCCCCTATTATTAATACCAAGGATTGTGCGGGTGGGAAATATGAAAAAATAGTCTCTGATCGTATTAGTAGAAATACTCCAGCCACTACCATTGTGGACCTATGAAGCAGTGCAGACACTGGGGTGGGGCCTTCCATTGCAGCTGGTAGCCATGGATGAAGGCCGAATTGCGCAGACTTTCCGGCTGCTGCTAAAATTAGGCCAAATAATAAAAAAGGCAAAAGGTGAAAATATTCTTTGGGTAAAGATAGTATCTCCGTCAGTTTTCACGATTTACAATAAAATGCAGATATAGCCATGAAGGTAATTAATCCAATATCTCCTATTCGTTTGTATATTACTGCTTCCAGTGCTGATCTTCTTGCATCTTTGCGGGTTGTTCACCATCTTATCAGGAGGAAAGACAAAAATCCTACTCCTTCTCATCCAAGAAATAAAAGAAACAGGCTTTTAGCGCAGGTAAGTATTAGCATTTTTAGTAAAAATATTGTTAGTAGTCGAAAAAATGCTGTCCTTTTTGGGTCCTCTTTCATATAATAGTACGAGAATTCCATGATTGATCAGGTTACTATAAGTGCTATTGTAACGAATAGTAGAAAAAATTGGTCATAAATTAATTTTAGAGATATGTTTATGGGAGTTTTGGTTAATCACAGAGATATTTTTACTTTGATGGACTTAAACTCTGTTTTTACTCTTAATATCAAAGATAGTATTGATAAAAAGGCTAGTACTCCTAGTGTTTGGATTGCAAACGGGCCTCTTTTTCTGCTAGTTTCAATTGATTTATGGAGTATCTTCAGGTTAAACGATTTGGATGTTGATGAGGTGTTAGATATTCTTGTTTTCGATTGGTAGGACTTTGAGAAGAAAAATATTCTAAGTACTAGAACGGTCATTATGGCTAATTTCAGGGTTGTTGTCACTAGTGATGGATTAACAATCATCGATAACTCAACGGAGTCGAACCGCAGGTCTTTGGACTTAGCAGGACCAAGACAAACCTATAGTTTTCGGATTTAAGGCCAGATTTTAACTGGCTTTTTCAGTGCCACAGTCTGATGTGTTTATTAAACTACTTTAATCATACTATTAAGGCTGAAAGGGGGTTTACTATGATTAATACCAAAGGGATTAGGTGGAGGGAGGCTAATAGGTGTTCTCGCGAAAATTTTGCCTCTATTTTCTTTATGGCTAGATCTGACGAGCCTTGTTGTGATAGTTGAAATATCATCAGTGAGTATATTGCTCCAAATACTGTGGCGGCTCCAATTATTGGAAATAACCATATGGATCAAGATATTAAGGAGGACAGGATTAAAATTTCTCCTATTAGGTTCGGTGATGGTGGTAGGCCTAATTTCGCTGCACACATTAGTAGTCATCATAGTGTTGTTAATGGGAGTAGGATCTTCAGTCCTCGTACTATTGCCAGTGTTCGTGTGCCACTCCGCTCGTATACTGTGTTTGCCAAGGAAAATAGGGCGGATGATACTAAGCCGTGGGCTATCATTAACATTAGTGCTCCTTTCATTCCCCATGAGGTTAAGGTAAATACTGCAGCTGCTACTATTCTCATATGACCAACAGAGGAATAAGCAATTAGGGCCTTAAGATCCGTTTGTCGAACACATACCATCCTGGTGATTAGGGCTCCCCAGGAACAGAATACTACTAGTGGGAGGGATAAGAAATTCAAGGAGGTTCTCGTGAACAAGGATATTAATCGTATTAATCCGTAACCTCCTAACTTCAGTAGTATTGCTGCTAGAATCATTGATCCCGCTACTGGGGCTTCCACGTGTGCCTTTGGTAGTCACAAGTGGAATCCATAGACTGGCATCTTTATCAAGAAAGCTATAATAGAAAGGGTCCATCATATTGTTAGAGATTTTAGTCTTTTTTTACTAATTCATATCAGTTCTGTTTTTGGTATGGATAGTGAGGATTTTGATATATAGAGTGCTATTAATCTTATTAATAGCGGTAAGGATCCAAATAGGGTGTAGAATATAAAATATAATCCGGCCTGAAATCGTTCCATTTGTGCACCTCATCGTGTAATTAATATCAGTGTTGGTATGAGTGTTGTTTCGAAGGCTATGTAAAATAACAGTAGCTCTAGGGAACTAAAAGTTACTATTAGTGCTCCTGTTATTATTATAATTTTTAATAAAAAAATTCGTTGTCTTTTAGTTGTTTTTGTTTTCAGGTGTTTCTTTCTTGCTATTATTGATATCGGTGCCAGTCAACATCTTAATACGATTAGTGGTGTTGATATTGTATCTGTGGCCAGGGAAATAGATAGGGTGTGCCAGGAGGTTTTTAGTTGATTTGGTATAATAAATAATGACAATAAGGCAAGGGTTGTTGTTTGTGCTATTGTTTTTGGTCATAACTTTTTGTTTGGAACGATAATAGTTGTTATTGCTATGCCTGTGGTAATAAATATAAGCGTTATCATTATTGTAAAAATTTTATTCTGCTCATTCTAGTCCTCCTTTTACTCATTCAAATATTAATCCCAGAGTTAGGATCAACATAAACAGAAATGTTACGGGTAGCAATGCGGATGGCTGAGAGATTATTTTTGCGGCTGGTAGTGGAAACAACAGGGCAATTTCTAGATCAAATAGTAAAAAGAGTATGGCGACTAGGAAAAATCGAAATGAAAATGGGAGGCGGGCGGATTTTAGTGGGTCGAATCCACATTCGTACGGAGATTTCTTTTCTCTGTCTATAAGTCGTGAGGGCAATATGTGTGCTGCTATGGCTAAGATCGCTGCAATGGTTATAGTTACTAAGAATAAAAATATGATTTTCGTCATTATTGATATATGATAGGGAGAAGTGGCAGATAGTAATGCGTGCGGCTTGAAACCGTTTGATAAGGGTTTAATTCCCTTTTTCTCTTTATGATCCTCATCAGTATATACATACGTAGAGGAAAAGTCATACTACATCTACGAAGTGTCAATATCAAGCAGCGGCTTCGAATCCAAAGTGGTGATGAGTTGAAAAATGGTGGCTTGATAGTCGAAATAGGCATACGATTAAGAAGGTTGTCCCTATAATTACGTGGAGACCATGAAATCCTGTTGCAACGAAAAAAGTTGAACCGTAAACTCTATCGGCTATTGTAAATGGAGAGTCTATATATTCTCATGCCTGTAAGATCGTAAAGTAGATTCCGAGAGATACTGTTAGAAATAGTGCTTGTATTGCTTCTGTTCGATTTCCTGCCAGTATACTGTGGTGAGATCAAGTTATTGTTACTCCAGAGGATAAGAGCACCGCTGTTTTAAGTAATGGGACCAGAAATGGGTTTAGTGGGGTTATTCCTGTGGGTGGTCAAGTAACTCCTATTTCTACTGATGGTGCTAGTCTTCTGTGAAAAAATGCTCAAAAGAAGGCAAAGAAAAAACAAACTTCTGAAGTAATAAATAAAATCATTCCGTATCGTAGTCCATTTTCTACGATGGCAGTGTGTCTACCTTGGAAGGTGGATTCTCGTACAATATCTCGTCATCATTTTATCATAGTGGTGGCGAGCAAGATGAATCCAATAGATAAGAGAAGGAGATTTTTTTTGTGAAATCATAAAACGAGTCCTGAAGTCATCATCAGTCCTCTAATGGCTCCTGTTAATGGTCAGGGGCTTTGATCTACTAGGTGGTATGGGTGTTGATGAGCCATAATTTAAATGTTTTGTTGTAAATAGAAGTGTACTAGTGCTGTAAATACGTAGGCTTGTATGCAGGCAACTCCTATCTCTAGAATAAAGAGAAGTACAAATATCGTTAGTATAGAAATTCTTATTGCGGGGGTTGAGGCTAGCAGTCAAATGGCCGTAGACAATAAGAATATTAAGAGATGGCCTGCTGTTAGATTTGCGGCTAGTCGGAGGCCTAGTGCTATTGGTTGGGCAAATAGACTTAGAGTTTCTATTCATACCATTAGTGGGATTAGTGCTCTTGGGGTACCTTGGGGTACTAAGTGGCTTAGTCGGCTATTAAACGCTAAATAAAATCCTAATATTTTTACCGCCATTCATAATGGGAACCCCAATCTGTAAGTCAGTGAGATGTGGCTTGTTGCAGTAAAGGCATAAGGAAATAGTCCAAGTACTTTTACGGATAGAATTACAATAAATACTCTTGAAATTAGTCCTGCTCATGGTGCTGTTTTAGGTCTTGTTTTCTGAAAAATCATTTCTAAGACGTTAGCTCGAAATCTCTTTCAGATCGATTGTAAGCGAGATGGGGCTCAGTTTGTTGGGTAGACAAATGCTAATCAAGAGAGAGCAAATATCATCGAAAATACTTTCATGGGAATAAAAAGGAACGTTTCTGGAAAAAATTGACCAAAAATGCTTGGTATTAGGCTCATTGTCATTTTGTTGATCTCTTATTAATTTTTGTTAAGGAGGTTTGTCTAGATTTGTTTCTTTCCTTGCTTTTTAATAGTATAGCTAGTACTGAGAACAAGGAGACTCATATTAATATGAAGTTTATAATTCATCAAACGAAGTCTAGTTGAGGCACTCCTTAGTAGTAGGATTTAACTACTTTCTTTTAGATTAAGAGTCTAAGGCTTTTTATTAAGCTAACTAAGGTTTTATTCTTCTAGGTATTGGGCGACTCAGTTTTCGAAAGCGGAAAATGGGACGGATTCTACAACAATTGGCATAAATCTGTGATTTGCTCCGCAAATTTCGGAACATTGTCCATAGAATAGCCCTGTTCGTGCTGCAAAGAATGTGGTCTGGTTAAGCCGTCCTGGGACTGCGTCCATCTTTACTCCTAATGATGGGACTGCTCATGAGTGTAGAACGTCCGCGGAAGAGACTAGAACTCGTATCGGTCTTTGCATTGGTAAAATTAATCGGTTATCTACTTCAAGTAGGCGGGGATTACCGATGTTAATGTCCGAGGTGGGAATCATGTATGAATCAAATTCTAGATCTTTATAGTCTGTATATTCGTAACTTCAGTATCATTGGTGGCCAATTGCCTTTATTGTAAGGAATGGGTTATTTACTTCGTCCATAAGGTATAGTAGTTGTAGAGAAGGAAGGGCTATGAATATAAGAACTATTGCGGGTACTACTGTTCAGATAGTTTCTAGTTCTTGTCCTTCTAGAAAAAATCGATTTGTTTTTGAAGAGGTTATCAATGAGGCCAACCCATAAAAAACTAAAATTGTTATTAAGGTTAATACTATTAAGGCATAATCATGGAAATAGGTTAGCTCCTCCATTAGTGGGGAGGATGCATCTTGAAAGCCAAATTGTGCTCAAGTTGCCATTAATATTGTAGTAGGTTAAGTTTTGCTACTAGGTCAGATGAATGCGTTCGTGATAATGCTACCATTAAAGAAAGTCCAATTCTTGCTTCGCACGCTGACAAGGTTAGTAGAAGAAGGTTAAATGTTGTTTTTTGGAATGTTATGTTATTTATATTTCAGATTGCTATTCCTATGAACAAAGATATTAATAGTAATTCGAGGCAAAGAAGTATGGATAAAAAGTGTAGTCGTTTTAATAAAACACCCATTAAGCCTAGGTAAAACGCTGAAAGTATTATAATTAGAAGAGCGATGTCAAGGGTTTTGGATTTTAACCAAAGCTTTCTGAGCCGAAATCAGAGGTTCTTATTAAACTAACTCTTATTTTACTTAATAATAATAATAGTTGAAGGGGTTTCGTCGAATGTGTGGTGTGAAGGTGGGAAAGAAGTGTATTGCCATTCTAGAGAAGCTTTTGAAAATTCTGGTGAAATTCCCTCTCGTTGAGAGGCAAATGCCTCTCAAATTAAAAAGAGAAAGAATAGCATTGCTACTAGTGAGATTGTTGAGCCTATGGAGGACACAGTGTTTCACAGTGTGTAAGCGTCTGGGTAGTCTGAATACCGTCGAGGCATACCTGCAAGTCCTAGGAAGTGTTGAGGGAAAAATGTAAGGTTAACTCCTATAAACATTATAAAAAAGTGAGCCTTTCTTCACAGTGGATGGAGTCTGTACCCTGAAAATAATGGAAATCAATGAGTAAATCCTGCGAAGATAGCAAATACAGCACCCATTGATAATACATAGTGAAAGTGTGCTACTACGTAGTATGTGTCGTGGAGAACAACGTCTATGGAGGAGTTGGCTAGCACAATCCCTGTTAGTCCTCCTAGTGTAAATAAGAACACGAAGCCCAGGGCTCATAATAGGGGTGTTTCTCATTGCAAGTTTGATCCTTGGAGGGTAGCCATTCATCTGAATACCTTAATTCCAGTTGGGACAGCAATTATCATGGTTGCGGCTGTAAAGTAGGCCCGTGTATCCACGTCCATTCCAACTGTAAACATGTGGTGTGCTCATACCAGGAAGCCAAGGATACCGATAGCTATCATGGCGTAGACCATTCCAAGATATCCAAATGGCTCTCGCTTACCAGAGTAGTGTGCTATTACGTGTGATATCATCCCAAATCCAGGTAGAATGAGAATGTATACTTCTGGATGGCCAAAGAATCAAAATAAATGCTGAAATAGTATTGGGTCTCCCCCTCCTGCTGGGTCAAAGAATGTGGTATTAATATTACGGTCGGTTAGTAGCATTGTAATTGCTCCTGCTAGAACTGGTAGAGAAAGAAGGAGAAGGAATGCTGTTACGAATACTGATCAAACGAATAATGGTAGTCGGTCAAATGACATTCCGGGGGTTCGCATTTTTATAATTGTTGTTATGAAGTTAATTGATGCAAGGATTGATGAAGCTCCAGCTAAGTGGAGTGAAAAAATTGCTAAATCTACAGATCCTCCTGCATGGGCTATTTTACTAGAGAGAGGGGGATATATGGTTCATCCTGTTCCGGCACCTCTTTCTACTCCAGCTGATGCGAGAAGTAATATAAAAGAAGGTGGAACTAATCAAAATCTCATTTTTTTCATTCGAGGAAAAGCCATATCTGGGGCTCCTATCATTAGTGGTATAAGTCAATTCCCAAATCCTCCTATCATTATTGGCATTACCATAAAAAAGATCATTACCAAGGCATGGGCAGTTACAACTACGTTATAAATCTGGTCATCTTTTAATAGAGAGCCTGGTTGAGCTAGCTCAGCTCGTATAATAACTCTCATAGCGGTCCCAACCATTCCTGCTCAGGCACCAAAGATAAGATAGAGGGTTCCAATGTCCTTATGGTTAGTAGAAAATAATCATCGTCTTAGTTGCATGTTTTTAATTTATAGTGTTTACAAGAAAGGTATTGTTGCATGGACACTTTCTTTCTGGTCCTTTCGTACTAAGAAAGATCTTAACGAAGATAGAAACTGACCTGGCTTTCGCCGGTCTGAACTCAGATCACGTAGGACTTTAATGGTCGAACAGACCAACCCTTAAGAGCTTCTGCACCCTTAGGATGTCCCGATCCAACATCGAGGTCGCAAACCTTTTTGTCAATGTGAACTCTCAAAAAAGATAACGCTGTTATCCCTGCGGTAACTTGTTCCTTTGATCACCTAAGTGGATCGCTCATTCATTTTTGATAATAGGATAGTTTTCCTTGTTTTAATTAACTTTTTAGTGGAAGATTTTCTTTTTCCGCGGTTGCCCCAACCAAAACTTTTGCAAGAACTTAAAAGTTTTATTGCTGTAAATTTGTAAGTTAGTAGTTTAAAACTCCTGAAATTAGCCTTGCTTTTTGCTTTAAGCTCGACAGGGTCTTCTCGTCTAACGATTTTATTCACGCCTCTTCACGTGAGAGTAAATTTTGGGGGTAAAAAAAGAGACAGTTTAGCTCCGTCTTGCCATTCATACCAGTCTCTATTTAGGAGACAAGTGATTATGCTACCTTTGCACGGTCAAGATACCGCGGCCGTTTAACTTGAGTCACTGGGCAGGCAGGACCCCTCATTTTACTTTCTACAAGGGGCGATGTTTTTGGTAAACAGGCGAAGCACCTTTTGCCGAGTTCCTTTTTTTTTTTTTTTTTTTTTTTCCTCCTGCGTTGGAAGACGTTTCTTGAAATTTATTTTTTATTGTCATTATTTCTCTTTCCATGGTTAGTGTCGTATAGATTATACAGGTGAAAATTCATCTTACTCATATTAACATTTTCTTTCCTTTTTGTAAAAGGATGTTCCGATAGTTTTCTTTAGTTTTGGTTTTAGGATCAAAAATTTTTTAGATTTTATTTTGTTTAAGCTTTAACGCTTTTTTGTTAAAAGGCTGCTTCTAGGCCTATTCTTTTTTATTAATCTATTTTTATTTCTTTGTGGCCTTAACTAAAAGAGTTGGCTTTTTCCATCTTGAGGATCAAGTTTATCCTTAATACTCTGACCTTTATAATAGGGTCTTAGAGGTTGTTTTAATGAACTCAATTTTGTTCTACTCTTATGAAAGTCTTAGCTTAGGCTAATTTCTCGGAGAGCCAGCTATATCCTAGCGCGGTTAGCATTTCACAACTATTCTTTTCTTTAGGGATACTATTGCAACAGTATCTTGTTCTCTCTAAAAGAGAAAAAAGATTAGCTCGCTTGGTTTCGGGACTGACATTTTTTTGTCTATTTCTTGTTAATCCATTATACACGAGGTAGGGGAGTTAAATCCTACTTTTCTCTATTTTTTATTTAATTCTATTTCATTTTTCCCTCGCGGTACTTTTTTTCCTGGTCTTGGTGTGGATTTCTAATTAGTTTACTATCCTTATAAATGTTTTTTCTTTTCTATCTATTAATTATTTATATTTTCTTTTTTGGCCTGATTAAAAAATTTTTATATAATTATATATAGGGGTAGGGTTATTGGGATGGCTATAATTCCCATGACTGAAAGTAAGGACAGGAATCATGTCCGGAGGGATAGGTGGTTCGTCCTCATTTTTTTTCGTCAGGTGGTTAGTCTCATTATGTGTTGAGGGAATAGAATTAATCTCACTTTGAATGATATTCGTAGGTAGAAAAATAATCTTAGTAGTCTTCCTGCTATCATTAGGGACGAGAGTACAATGAAGTTTTTCCTAATAAGAAAGTACAGTGAAGTAAACTTTAACATAAATCCTGTAAGGGGTGGCAGTCCTCCTAGGGACAAAATTAGCAGTGTTGTTAATATAATTCTTATAGGTGATAGTTGTGCTACTTTTTTTAGGTGTCCCAGGGAAGATATTGTTAAAAGGTCTAGTATTAAGAATATCGCTGTTTTTATGAGCAGGTAAATAATTAGCATGATTATTGCTCCCTGCGTTGAGTAAAATGATGTTATAACTATTCATCCCATTTTTGCAATTGAAGAAAAGGCGAGGATCTTTCGGGTTTGTGTTTGTTTTAATCCTCCCCATCCTCCTATTATTATCGATATTAGACCGGCATTTATGAGGAGGACAGAGAATATTTTACTTCTTAGGGAAAATATTAATACTAGAGGGGCAATCTTTTGTCAGGTGGCTACAATGAGTCCTTGTAAGAATGGTAGCCCTTGTAAGACGTCTGGGAATCAAAAATGACAGGGGGCTAGTCCTACCTTAAAGGCTAATGCTATAGTAATACATAACATTGTCACTTTTTTTGTTGGGTCTAATATTGATCAGGATCCTGTTAGTCAGGCTTGTATCATGGCTCCTTTTAGTAGGAGCGCGGCCCTAAGGGCTTGAATTAAGAAATACTTTATTGTTGCTTCTATTTTTCGTGGGGAAAATCTTGAGCATAGAAGAGGAACTAGAGCTAGAGTTCTTATCTCTAGTCCTATTCATATTATAAATCAGTTTTGGGAGGTTACTACTATAAACGTTCCCAGTAATATTGTTGTAAATAGTATTGTGGATATTATTCGGGACATAGAACTTGAAGGGAATTTAACCCTTAATAATCTAATTATCAGCTAGACACCTTTTCTTTTAGGAGCAAGTTCTAAAATAGAGGAAGGGCAATTCCCATGAGTATCACAATTGATATCACTGTGCATAGAGCGCCTATTGATAGAGGAAGGTATCTCTTTCATGTGAGGAACATTAATTGATCGTATCGGAATCGTGGGTAAGCTGCTCGTGTTCATAAAAATAAAAATACGAGTGCTGTTGTCTTTACTGCTACTGTTACTGCTTTAATTGGAAAAATAGTTTTAAGTGGGGAGGCTCCTCCTAAGAAGAGCACTACTGAAAATAATTTCATTATAATTATTTTAGCGTACTCGGCTATGAAGAATAAGGCAAATGGTCCTCCTGCGTATTCTACTTTATATCCTGAGACTATTTCGGATTCTCCCTCCGTTAAGTCAAATGGAGCTCGATTTGTCTCTGCAAGGGTTGATACAAATCACATGTAAAATAAAGGTAAACAAGAGAATGCGTACCAGGAAAATTCCTGGACCTCTGCTATGTATAGCAGATTAAATCTTCTTGAAAATAATATAAGGGATAGTAGAATAAGGGCTAAGCTTATTTCGTAAGAAACTGTTTGCGCGACTGCTCGAATAGCTCCTATTAGTGAATACTTGGATTTTGATGCCCATCCTGATCCTAGTATTGCGTAAACAGAAAGTCTTGATATTCCTAATACCAGTAGTAGAGAGAGCTGTAGATCTAGTGTAGGGGATAAGACAGGCATAAATTTTCATAGTAATAGGGCTAAGGCTAAAAATAAGAATGGGGCTAAGAAAAATAGGTAGGGTGAAGCCGTGGAGGGCTTTAGGGTCTCCTTAATAAATAACTTTAGTCCGTCCGCAAATGGTTGTAGCAGACCATATGGGCCTACCACTTTTGGTCCCTTACGGAATTGCATATAGCCTAGTACCTTTCGCTCTACTAAGGTTAAAAATGCTACGGCCAAAAGAACTGGGACCAGGAAAGATAAGAACTCTAGAGTTTTATATATAATAACTATCATTAGCAGGAAAAAGGATTCGAACCTTTGATAGGAAGGTCTTAGGCCTTCTGCATTAGCCTCTTTGCTATTCTTGCTTACTCTATCTTAGGTTTTAACTAAGACCTTTTGATTGGAAGTCAAAAATACTGGTGTACTCATAGAGTTTTTGATAGGAAGGAAAGGAGTTTAACCTTTATAGGCGGATTTACAATCCGCCGCTTTTCTTCTCAGCCACCTTACTTTTTTAAAAGAGGTTTAGTTAAAAAATAACTTTGGGTTGTCGGGCCAAAATTGCTGGTTAAAACCCAGCAGCTTCTATAAGTAGAGGGAGGTTTTTATCCTTCCATTCTCGGGGTATGAGCCCAAAAGCTTGAACACTTAGCTTACTCTACTTCATGTTATATATATATATATAGTTGGGTAATGGTGAATACAAAACATAGCTAGTTAGTAAGTTCCTCCTTTACACGGAGTAAACACCTGTGCAATTCGGGTTGTTTTGAAGCTTTGGCAATATTCTAGTTGCTTCTAAGGATTTGCAATCCCAAATGTTAATTACACCACAAAGCCCAAGAACTAAGAAGGTTTCATTCTTATTAAAAGCTTTGAAGGCTTTCAGTTTATTTAACTTAAGTTCTTTGTGGCTTTAGTTTAACAAAAACGTTTGCTTTGCAAGCAGGAGTTCTAAGTTAGATTCTTAGAAGCTACAAGCTGGAGGAAGGAGTTGAACCTACGTTGAAAGATCCTAAGTCTTTTGCATTAACTACTTTGCTACTACAGCCTGGGGAGGTAGGTATTTATCCTACTGTTTCTTGGTTAACGGCCAAGCGCCTTTACATTTAGCTACAACCCAAGTATTTTAAAGAGTAGTTTAGCTGGGAAAACGAAGAACTTTGACTTCTTTGTCGTGGGTTCAATCCCCACTTCTTTAATCAAGAGAGTAGGGTTCTCACTTACGTTGGTAACTCCCAAAGCTACTGTTTTTTGTTAAACTATCTCTTGGCTTATTAAAAAATATTGTCTGTTATATATAAATAAAGAATTTGATGTGTTGTTTATCGTCTTTATAGATTTTATGGAATCCCCCCCCCCCCCCCCCCCCCACCCCAAAAAAAGGTAATACAGAGATACCCCTGCAGATGAAGGAGAGAGGGGGAGGAGTTGTGATGAGAGTCTTTTTTAGCCTTGAGAGGGACTTTAACCCTCTCTTCCGATTTACAAGACCGGATACTTTAACTTTAAGCCTTCAAGGCCTTTAATAGCTCCTATTGAGGTTTTAACTCAAACTTAGAGCGTGAAAAGCTCTTGTTGTATTTCAACTATAGGGGCTTCTTCCAGGCTCACCTTCCGGTAAGCCTATTGTGTTACGACTTTTCTCCCCTTGCTGGCTTGTTTGCTAGGCGAGAGTGACGGGCGATGTGTACGCATTCCAGAGCTTTTTTCCTGTTCTATTTCTTTTTGTACAGTACTACTGAATCCAATTTCTACTAAATGTTTCATTTTAGTTTTCACTGGCTTTTTTGGGCATTGTAGCTCACCTGTTCCCATTTCATTGGCTGCACCTTGATCTGACGTCCAGGGAATATTCCTTTAGGCTAACTTTCTCAGGAAGTAGGCTTACGACGATGGTATACAAGCTGATTTTTCAAGAATTGGTAAGGTTTTTCGTGGGTTATCGATTCAACGGCAAGCTCCTCCAGGGAGGTTTGGAAAACCGCCAAGTCCTTTGAGTTTTAAACTTATGGTTTGTAATCCTCTGGCGCTTGTGTTTGTTTATGGCCATGTATAACAGGGTATCTAATCCTGGTTTATGTCTTGGCTTTCGCGGATTCGGATTGCTAATTAACTCTGTTCTTTCTACTTAGGTTAGCTTTTTACCGCTTTCTTTGGGCTGGAGTTAAGTATTTTTTCTTAACCGCTCTTTCTGCCGTTTTAATTAGTTTTAGGAAGTACGTATAACCGCGGTGGCTGGCACGTATTTTACCTCCCTTTTTCTCCTTTGCTGGATCTATGTTTCCTTAATTGTTTAATTTTTAGCACTGCAGTCGTGGCGTATTGCTTAGTGTTATTAGCCTTTTCTGGGGCTTGATACTAACGGCTTAAATTCTTTTTCTTTTTAGTCTAGGTAATTCAAGTTTCTACTTCACTGGTTAGCCAAAAAACTTGCATGTGGCATCTTAGAGATAACTAATTTGGGGACTAGGACCAAATCGGCTGCTAAGGAGGGGACTTAAACCCCTTTTGGAGCATTTTCAGTGCTATGCTTTATTCTGTTAAGCTACCTTTG